ATTTGTGCCAAAATAACAGATGCCAAGAAGACCAAAAGACCTTGGACACGTAATGGATCTTGAAGTACTATTTCGGCATCTCCCTGACCAAATCCACCCACATTAGGATTACTCGTTAATGGTTGATCAAATTTGATGGATTCACCCTCTGAAACAAGAACTTCTGGTCCTGGAGGGACAATATCAACCACTTGACGTCCATCCGATGGATCTGTTATGGTTATTTCATATCCCCCTTTTTCTTTTCGTATGATTTTGCTTACTATGCCCGCTCCTGTAGCATTATAAACTGTATTGTTACTCTTGCTTCCGTCGGGATAAATCTGACCCCTTCCCCTATTTCCTCCTACATATATAGGATATTTTAAGAAGTGAACATCTTTCTTAGTAGTGGGGTCGGGGGAAAGAATAGGAAAGGTGATTTCACTATATTTCTGGCCGGGAACAGGCCCTATTACAAGAATATTTTTTTTATTAGGGCGGTAGCTCAGAAAAGACAAATTTCCTATCTTTTCTTTCATCTCGGGAGAAATACGATCGGAAGGAGCTAATTCAAACCCCTCCGGTAAAATAAGAACAGCCCCCACATTCAAACCCCCTTTCTTACCATTAGCAAGGACTTGTTTCACTTGCTTATCATAAGGAATTCGAACAACTGCTTCAAATATAGTATCGGGAAGTACTGCTTGTGGAACCTCAATATCCACGGGCTTATTAGCTAAATGACAATTGGCACATACAATACGCCCGGTCGCTTCTCGTGGATTTTCATAACCCTGCTGCGCAAAAATGGGATATGCACTTGAAACGGATGTCTGAGTTATGATATATATGATGAGCGATACGGAAATAGATCGAGTAATATGTTCCTTTATCCAAGAAAAAGTATTTCTAGTTTGCATAGTCTAATCATTGGTCTGAAAATTTCTACAATAAATTGGGTAGGTCGCTAGTATAGTTTCCTATCCACGATTCTGCTATTTATTGGAATCATTTTACTGGAATACTATACTATAAAAATAGTATGAAAACCCCCCGGATAGAATGTTTTTAATACTTATGTAGAACTACAAAGTAAGAAACGTTCTAATTGGATTAATATTGGTGGATCATTTATCAATCATTCATTGAATGATAAATAACTACAAGTGACGGAGATACACGATTTAAATAACGAAAAATCCAATATTTAAAAATAGTATCGAGAATAACCGGAAAAGTGGAAACAAGACTAGATATAATTTGATCATTATGACCAAATCCAAAATCTTTGTATACAGAACCAATCATTAGTTCCCAGCCGTGGGGTGAATGAAATCCGATACATAAATCGGTTAATAAAAGAATTGAAAAAGCTTTTACTGTATCACTTAAGTTATATAGGAATTCCTGAGTCCAAGAATTAAGAATAACAAGTTCTTCATTACCTAAAATAGAAAAACCACTTAAAATAACAAAACAGATTATATTTGTCGAGAAGTGTAAAATTGTATGGATACGATCCTCGTTGTGTATCTTGATTAATTGGATCGTTTCTTTGTGGATTCCTATAAGAAGCTTTTGTAGATATGTCTCCGAGTATTCCTTGATCATTTCTTCCAAGAAGAGGATTTCTTCTAATTCTATGAACTTTTCTAGAATACTTTTTTCTTGAATATCATTCAAAAAAATTTCGGATTGGCCGATATTCGCCCAATTAATAACCCAAGATTCCATATTTTTAGTAAATGAGAGAGAAATCCACCAGGGCAAAAATACTATAGATGCAAGATACAAAAGAGGAGTGAATGCTTTCTTTTTTGCCATTTTTCGCCTGTTAATTTTTAATTAACCCACTCCATTTGTCGGACTTTATGTAATCGAATATTTCTTTCAAACATGAGTTCTAGACAGGGCATCAAACCTATGAATCTATTTTATTTGTGATTTTGTTTTGAATCTAGAAAGAATACAGAAATAGACTAAGACTCCACTTCAAGTTCGACTGAAGAAATAATACAAAATAGTGTTGCTAGATACCTCAATTCATCAAATTCCAAACAAATGTCTCCTTTCGATGAATGGCCGAAAGAAGTACTTTGAAGAAATGAATATTATTGAGATTTTGAGACGAAAGAACCCCTTATTCTATCAAAATATCCAGTATTTCGAAAAAAAAAATTCCAACGATTCCCCATAGTCAAGAATAGAATAATTGAGAAAAAGATATTGTGATGGTCAAAAAAATAAGCGGCAAAACAAGTAAAAAGGTCGATTGACAAAGAAAATAATTTACAAGATATGGTTTATCTGCATCTAAAGTATCATTTAGTTATAGAAAAACTAAAAGGATTCTTGCGTTTTTTCCCTCCTGCCGAGAAAGCATTCGTTCTTCCGCCCAGTTCCTTTTCTCAAAATCAAAATACTTCAATTGGTACGCGCAAGAAATAGGCCAATTCCGCGGCTTTTTGTTCAATTTCTCGTGGAGTTAAATTCTCATCAGTACGGGTCAACGGAATAGCCCCCCGGCCTCTGATATCCATATAAAGGACACGACGGGCATAAATACCCTCTTTAACTTCTATTCGAACGGATTGAATATCTTTTATAAGGAATCGGAGGAATATGCGACGATTTTTTCCAGGAAATCCCCAACGAAAAATACACACTATTCCTTCCTTTCTATCGAATCGATCATAACCACTACCTACATTCCAGGAAATTGTGCACCACAAATAGGAACTAATAAAGAGACCCGCGATTCCGTAGAAAGACATCACGATTCCCTGTGGAAAAAAAAGGATTTGCTGAGACGGAACAAAAGATATCAAATTTCTACCAAGAAAACTGGAAGTTCCAACCAACAAGAATCCTAATGAACCTAAAAAAACGATAAGGGCCCAACAAAAATTACTTAGTTTTCGAGACCCCGTTATAAGTTCTATCCATGTATCTTCTGATCGCCAACTCATACTTGATCCGATTGCATTTTATTGAAATTGAGAGAATACCCCAAATGATTTTGACTTTACTTTTTTTGTTTCCGAATGAACTTTCATCAACTAGCACTAGTTTGATGTGAACTAGCACTAGTTTAATGGGAACTTTTAGGAGTAATTCATCAAATTGTTTAGATCTAAAATAATAACATACCCCTCATATGATCCCAATATACATATTGATATATATATAGATCCACCAACTTTACATTTTAGGCATCCAGCGATCCTGATCTATTTGAAACTGGCTAGAATTCAGTTATCTATAGATCATTTTCTGCAGACATAAGAGCTTTTTCCTTTATGTTCGGCGGAAATCACATGTTCTACTATATTTTCTTTTCCGAAATAAATATCTGTGTTATGCTACAAGTCTAAGTTAAAAAAAAAAAAAAAGAATGAGACTGGGTCCCCTCGAATCTAAACAATCTTGTTTTTTTGAACATAAAGAAATAAAGAACCCATTGCAATTGCCGGAAATACTAGGCCTACTAAAGGCACAAAAATAGAGGGAAAATGGAAAGTTGTCATAAAATGGGGTACCTCGATTTATTATTTGTACCTGTTCTTATTTTTTTTTAATATCATATTTTATATTTATACTAATTATAATTAATAATTGTAATTATTATGAATTCGTAGATTAGAGATATTAAGTATCTAAGTGAGTATATAGAATAAGTCCAAGGAATGTAGAACTAAATAAATGGACTTATTCATCTATCTATATGAAAGATACATATGATAATCCATTTTATTTTTCTTCGTTTCTTTGTGTTTTGTTCTTGTCTTTGAATTTCATTTTAATATTTAATAAAGAGTTTCTTACAAATTATTGAAAGATTCATTAGAATGCGACACAACCGGGATTTTTAGTGAAAACGGGATTTTCGGGAGATGGAGAAAGATATAAAACTATATATCTATTTTTTCTATAATTTGAATTTGATTATATACGTAAGATGAAATTCGTTTTATTTTCCTAATTTCACGAAAGGAAGAACTCACGTTTTTATCTTGTTGATAGAGACTTCTTAATTAGTAATCGGGAATCTAGGTAAAAAAAAAAAGAGTTATACGCAACTTTTGATTTTGATTCTTTCTACAATTAGATCTTAGGTCGCCAAAGAAAACTCCCTTTTTAGTTACTTTGATTCCGATAAGCTAAGATTCGGATAAGCTAACTACTTTTTTTGTTTGCTACAAATAAAATAATTGAACTTAGTGCGCTCTACTTGATTGAATTGGAATTCAAAGGAAAGAAGGCGTGGAGCTTAAATAACTCACTCAGAACGCTTTTTAAAAGATTACGCGGTACGATTAGGTCGAATAAGCCCTTCTGGAATAAATATTCAGCCGCTTGTGAACCTTCGGGTACTGTTTTATTCAATGTTTGTTCAATTACTCTTTTACCCGCAAATGCAATGTAGGAATTTGGTTCGGCAATAATAATATCTCCCAACATACCAAAACTAGCTGTTACCCCACCAGTAGTAGGAGATGTAAGGATTGATACATACAATAACTTTTTATTTGATTGATAATCATATAAAGCAGACGATATTTTAGCCATTTGCATCAGGCTCAAACTCCCTTCTTGCATGCGCGCTCCCCCCGAAGCGCACACTATAATAAGAGGTAGAAATTGATTAGTAGCGTACTCAATCAAACGGGTGATTTTCTCCCCGACTACGGATCCCATACTACCCCCCATAAACTGAAAATCCATAACCCCAATTGCTACGGGAATACCATTTAGTTGACCTACGCCTGTTTGAACAGCCTCAGTTAATCCTGTCTTTCTTTGATAAGAATCAATACGATCTTTATAAGGCTCCTCCTCCGAATGAAATCCAATGGGATCCAGAGAGACCATGTCTTCATCCATAGGGTCCCAAGTACCGGGGTCGATCGAAATTTCGATTCTTTCTGAACTACCCATTTTCAAATGGTATCCACACTGTTCACAAATATTCATTTTTGATTTCAAAAATTTCTTATAATTTAATCCATAACAATTTT